GAAAAAAATGGGTCCGGATCTCCTGCGGGAATGATTTGGAAGATCCAAAACCAAAAATAGTGGCATTTGCTAGCAACAACATAATGGAGGCAGTCAATCAATCTAGATTGATCCGAAATCGGATTCAAATCCAATATAGCACCTATGGGTACATAAGAAATGTATTGAATCGATTCTTTTTAATGAATAGATCCGATCGCAACTTCGAATATGGAATTCGCAGGGATCAAATAGGAAATGATACTCTGAATCATAGAACTATAATGAAATATACGATCAACCAACATTTATCGAATTTGAAAAAGAGTCAGAAGAAATGGTTCGCTCCTCTTATTTTTATTTCTCGAACCGAGAGATTCATGAATCGGGATCCTAATGCATATAGATACAAATGGTCCAATGGGAGCAAGAATTTCCAGGAGCATTTGAAACATTTCGTTTCTGAGCAGAAGAGCCGTTTTCAAGTAGTGTTCGATCGATTACGTATTAATCAATATTCGATTGATTGGTCTGAAGTTATCGACAAAAAAGATTTGTCTAAGTCACTTCCTTTCTTTTTGTCCAAGTTGCTTTTCTTTTTGTCTAACTCACTTCCTTTTTTCTTTGTGAGTTTCGGGAATATCCCCATTCATAGGTCTGAGATCCACATCTATGAATGGAAAGGTCCGAATGATCAACTCTGCAATCAGTTGTTAGAATCAATAGGTCTTCAAATCGTTCATTTGAAAAAATGGAAACCCCTCTTATTGGATGATCATAATACTTCCCAAACCCAAAAATCGAAATTCTTGATCAATGGAGGAAGAATATCACCATTTTTGTTCAATAAGATACCAAAGTGGATGATTGACTCATTCCATACTAGAAATAATCGCAGGAAATCTTTTGATTTTGATAACAATAACACGGATTCCTATTTCTCAACGATATCCCACGATCAAGACAATTGGCTGAATCCTGTGAAACCATTTCATAGGAGTTCATTGATATCTTCTTTTTATAAAGCAAATCGACTTCTATTCTTGAATAATCCACATCGCTTCTATTGTAACAAAAGATTCACTTTTTATGTGGAAAAGGTCCGTATCAATAATTATGATTTTACGTATGGACAATTCCTCAATATCTTGTTCATTCGCAACAAAATATTTTCTTTGTGCGGCGGTAAAAAAAAACATGCTTTTTTGGAGAGAGATACTATTTCACCAATCGAGTCACAGGTATCTAACATATTCATACCTAACGATTTTCCACAAAGCGGTGACGAAAGGTATAACTTGTACAAATTTTTCCCTTTTCCAATTCGATCCGATCTATTAGTTCGTAGAGCTATTTACTCGATCGCAGCCATTTCTGGAACACCTCTAACAGAGGGGCAAATAGTCAATTTTGAAAGAACTTATTGTCAACCTCTTTCAGATATGAATCTATCTGATTCAGACGAGAAGAACTTGCATCAGTATCTCAATTTCAATTCAAACATGGGTTTGATTCACACTCCATGTTCTGAGAAATATTTACCATCCGAAAAGAGGAAAAAACGGAGTCTTTGTCTAAAGAAATGCGTTGAGAAAGGGCAGATGTCTAGAACCTTTCAACGAGACAGTGCTTTTTCAACTCTCTCAAAATGGAATCGATTCCAAACATATATGCCATGGTTCCTTACTTCGACAGGGTACAAATATCTAAATTTTCTATTTTTAGATACTTTTTCAGACCTATTGCCGGTACTAAGTAGCAGTCAAAAATTTGTATCCCTTTTTCATGATATTATGCATGGATCAGATATATCATGGCGAATTCTTCAGAAAAAATGGCGTCTTCCACAATGGAATCTGATAAGTGAGATTTCGAGTAAGTGTTTCCATAATCTTCTTCTGTCCGAAGAAATGATTCATCGAAATAATGAGTCACCATTGATATCGACACATCTGAGATCGCCAAATGCTCGGGAGTTCCTCTATTCAATCCTTTTCCTTCTTCTTGTTGCTGGATATCTCGTTCATACACATCTTATCTTTGTTTCCCGAGCCTATAGTGAGTTAGAGACAGAGTTCGAAAGGGTCAAATCTTTGATGATTCCATCATACATGATTGAGTTGCGAAAACTTCTGGATAGGTATCCCACATCTGAACTGAATTCTTTCTGGTTAAAGAATCTCCTTCTAGTTGCTCTGGAACAATTAGGAGATTCTCTAGAAGAAATACGGGGTTCTGCTTTTGGCGGCAACATGCTATGGGGTGGTGGTCCCGCGGATGGGGTTAAATCAATGCGTTCTAAGACGAAAGATTTGAATATCAATCTCATCGATATCATCGATCTCATAAGTATCATACCAAATCCCATCAATCGAATCACTTTTTCGAGAAATACGAAACATCTAAGTCATACAAGTAAAGAGATCTATTCGTTGATAAGAAAAAGAAAAAAGGGGAACGGTGATTGGATTGATGATAAAATAGAATCTTGCGTCGCGAACAGTGATTCGATTGATGATAA